TGACATAATAACCTCTATACGAAATGCCGATATGTATAGAAAAAGCGTGGTTCGAGTAGCATCTACTAATATCAGCCAAAGTATTGTTAAAATACTTTTACGAGAGGGTTTTATTGAAAACGTGAGAAAACATCGAGAAAACAACAAAGATTTTTTGGTTTTAACCCTACGACATAGAAGGAATAGGAAAAGGACTTATCGAAATCTTTTAAATTTAAAACGGATCAGTCGGCCGGGTCTACGAATCTATTCTAACTATCAAAGAATTCCTAGAATTTTAGGCGGGATGGGGGTTGTAATTCTTTCTACCTCTCGGGGTATAATGACAGACCGAGAGGCTCGACTAGAAAGAATAGGCGGAGAAATTTTGTGTTATATATGGTAATCTTTCTAATATCCGAATTGAATAGGAAACTTCTTTTTTGTGAAAAAGAAAAGAGAAGGGGTGGGTTGTCTAATAGGGTTCTTCCTCCACTAGTTGATACTTCAAGGGGGTTTTACCTGGAATGAAAGAACAAAAATGGATTCATGAAGGTTTAATTACTGAATCGCTTCCCAACGGCATGTTCCGGGTTCGTTTAGATAATGAAGATATGATTCTAGGTTATGTTTCAGGAAAGATCCGACGTAGTTTTATACGAATATTGCCAGGAGATAGAGTCAAAATTGAAGTAAGTCGTTATGATTCAACCAGAGGTCGTATAATTTATCGACTCCGCAACAAAGATTCGAAAGATTAGGTGTTTTTCAACTTCACTATTTCTTTCGCAGGAATACTATTCGAAATCGAAAATTTCAATCAACTTATTTTCTTCCAAGAAATGGATTCAAAATTAAAGTAAGGAGTGGCAAATATGAAAATAAGAGCTTCTGTTCGTAAAATTTGTGAAAAATGTCGACTAATCCGTCGTCGGGGACGAATTATAGTAATTTGTTCCAACCCAAGACATAAACAAAGACAAGGATAATAAGACTCGTTAAAGACCTAATATACAAATAAGAAGGAGGATCTTTTTTGACATGAAATGGATATATCCATATATCTCTGACTCAAATTTATGAGATGATCAAATATGGCAAAAGCTATACCGAAAAAGGGTTCACGTGGACGTATTGGTTCACGTAAGAGTATACGTAAAATACCAAAGGGGGTTATTCATATTCAAGCAAGTTTCAATAATACCATTGTGACTGTTACAGATGTACGAGGGCGAGTGGTTTCTTGGTCCTCTGCCGGTACTTGTGGCTTCCGAGGTACAAGAAGAGGGACGCCATTTGCTGCTCAAACCGCAGCGGCAAATGCTATTCGTGCAGTAGTAGATCAAGGTATGCAACGAGCAGAAGTCATGATTAAAGGTCCCGGTCTCGGAAGAGACGCAGCATTACGAGCTATTCGCAGAAGTGGTATACTATTAACTTTCGTACGGGATGTAACCCCTATGCCACATAATGGCTGTAGACCCCCGAAAAAAAGACGTGTGTAGAAATAAAAATTGAAGATATTTCAATAGCAATAGAAACAAGAGAGCAAGAGAAACAAGAGAAATAAATGATTCAATGATCAGATCAAATAATATTATTATGGTTCGAGAGAAAATAACAGTATCTACTCGGACACTACAGTGGAAGTGTGTTGAATCAGCAGCAGACAGTAAGCGTCTTTTGTATGGGCGCTTTATTCTGTCTCCGCTTATGAAAGGTCAAGCAGACACAATAGGCATTGCGATGCGAAGAGCTTTGCTTGGAGAAATCGAAGGAACATGTATCACACGCGCAAAATCTGAGAAAATCTCACACGAATATTCTACCATAATGGGTATTCAAGAATCAGTACATGAAATTTTAATGAATTTGAAAGAAATCGTATTGAGAAGTAATCTCTATGGAACTTGTGAGGCGTCTATTTGTGTCAGGGGCCCTGGATATGTAACTGCTCAAGATATCATCTTACCGCCTTATGTAGAAATCGTCGATAATACACAGCATATAGCTAGCTTGACGGAACCCATTGAGTTGGTTATTGGATTACAAATAGAGAAGAATCGTGGATATCTTATAAAAGCGCCAAATACCTTTCAAGATGGAAGTTATCCTATAGATCCTGTATTCATGCCTGTTCGAAATGCGAATCATAGTATTCATTCTTATGAAAATGGTAACAAAGAAATACTATTTCTCGAAATATGGACAAATGGAAGTTTAACTCCTAAAGAAGCACTTCACGAAGCCTCCCGGAATTTGATTGATTTATTGATTCCCTTTTTACATACCAAAGAAGAAAATTTAAATTTAGAGGACAATCAACACATAGTTCCTTTACCCCCTTTTACCTTTTATGATAAATTGGCTAAACTAACAAAAAATAAAAAAAAAATGGCGTTGAAATTGATTTTTATTGACCAATCAGAATTGCCTCCCAGAATCTATAATTGCCTCAAAAGATCCAACATATATACATTATTGGACCTTTTGAATAACAGTCAAGAAGATCTTATGAAAA